TTATTAGTAAAGTTTAGAAGATTATAGATCTAAAATGAACTTTTTTTATCAAAAAAACGGATCTTTCTTACTAGTCTCATTCGAATTTTAAAATTGAATTTAGGTGTCTTTTTTCTCAAGTTTTACTAAAAAAAGACTCACGTTTTTAGGCAAAAGTTTACAATCCTTTGAGGTATTTTATTACATGTAAATGAAGTATAGAATAGAATGACGAAAATAAAGATCTTTTAGGTTCTTTATTTATTTTATTAGTTGGATTTCTATCACATAGCAGATTCTAAAGATATAACTTTGAGATATAAACAACGAGAATTAAGAGTTCCAAACCAAAAATTTTTGGTTTTACGAATAGTGTATGGAATCAAAAATTTTTTATGTTATTTCGAGTCATTTTTGATCAAATTTTCACAGATATATCTATATTTCTTTTTTATGAAGAGAATCTTTTTTAGAGAAAAATAGAGAAAAATAGATAATGAATAAGAAAAAATAATTGGTTTTGAACAATAAATGTCTTTCACATCCAACTATAACAATGAGTAACTTCTTCATTTTTAAATGGCAGTTCCAAAAAAACGTACTTCGATATCAAAAAAGCGTATTCGTAAAAATATTTGGAAAAGGAAAGGATATTGGGCAGCGTTAAAAGCTTTGTCATTAGGGAAATCTCTTTCTACCGGGAATTCAAAAAGTTTTTTTGTACGACAAACAACTAAGTCCTAAAAGATTGGAATAATAAGAATGGATTTGACTCAAAAAATTGGATCCGTAATTATCTATATTTGTTAATATATATATGTATATTAAATAATATAAAATAAACAATTGGCAGTCCTAGACTCTTAATCTTATTATTTTCTTATAAGATGTCTAAAAGAAAAATTCTTCTATTTTCTGAAATCTAAAGAAAAAAAAATCTTGTATTTTTTTTAGTATATTTTCAATCAGATTTTGGTGGTGGGGAGTCTTATTTTCCCCATCGACCTTTACAATAATGAAAAAATTTTATCTTTCTCGGGAAGGGCAGATATAAGATTTTTAGTTAAAATTAATGAATTGTTGAAACTAATTGATTTCATGTTAAAAATTTTTGGATAACTTTCTTACTTCTTCATTTATTTACTATATAGAATGTATTTATCATATATCTACAACTTTCAGTCCAATCAATAAAAAAACTTCATTGTTGAGATATTATGTACAAGTGTCAATTTGGAGTAGTCCAAAATAGACATATTTTAGATTCATTGATAAAATTTCTTTTTTTTTTTCAATTTCTGAAATCTGATAAAGTAAAGCAGAAATAATGACAATAAAAGTAAAAAATGAAAAAAGTTTTTTTTTCGCGAGAATTCTCTAGTTGCAAGAATTCTATTTTTCTATTTTTGACTAATATAAACTACTTGAATCTTTACTATTTGAGTGAATTGACTTATTCAATCTCGACGATTAAATATAAATAGGCTATTATGAGTTCGAGCAAGCCGCTATGGTGAAATCGGTAGACACGCTGCTCTTAGGAAGCAGTGCTAGAGCATCTCGGTTCGAGTCCGAGTAGCGGCATGCCATCTTCTAAAAGAGATCCAATACATCCTATAATAAAATAAAAATAAATAAAAATCCTTATTTATATTTATTAATTAAATTTATATGGGGATTCCCTCCCCCTTTTTTCATTTTTATGATATTTTCAACTTTAGAGCATATATTAACTCATATTTCCTTTTCTATTGTTTCAATTGTAATTACAATTCATTTGATAACCTTATTTGGCAATGAAATCATAACATATGATTCGTCGGAAAAGGGAATGATAGCTACTTTTTTATGTCTAACAGGATTATTGATCACCCGTTGGATTTATTCGGGACATTTCCCGCTAAGTGATTTATATGAATCATTAATTTTTCTTTCATGGAGTTTCTCCCTTATTCATATAGTGCCTTATTTCAAAATAAGAAAAAATTATTTAACCACAATAACTGCTTCAAGTACTATTTTTACCCAAGGTTTTGCTACATCGGGTCTTTTAAATGAAATACAGAAACCCACAATATTAGTACCCGCTCTACAATCGGAGTGGTTAATAATGCACGTAAGTATGATGATATTAAGCTATGCGGCTCTTCTTTGTGGATCATTATTATCAGTAGCACTTCTAGTCATTACATTTAGAAAGATTTTTTATAGTTCTAAAAGTAATCATTTATTAAAATTAAATGAGTCATTTTCGTTTGGTGAAATCCAATACAAGAATGAAAGAAACAATATTTTATATGCTAAGAATTATTACAAGGCTCAATTGATTCAACAATTAGATTTTTGGAGTTATCGTGTGATTAGCCTAGGATTTATCTTTTTAACCATAGGTATTCTTTCAGGAGCAGTATGGGCTAATGAAGCATGGGGATCATATTGGAGTTGGGATCCAAAGGAAACTTGGGCCTTTATTACTTGGATCGTCTTCGCAATTTATTTGCATACTCGAACAAATAAAAAT